TTAATTTTATAGTTAAATATAATAACATTAAATTGCAAATTTAAAATTATAAATTAAATATTTATTAAAATTTTTGATAAAAGAAAATATATTAATTTTCATTTATAAATTTACAGTTTATTGCCTATATTCAGCCATTTTATCGGGTCAAAATTCGATTTTATCGAATTATTCTTATACTATACATTAAATAAATTGTATATAANTTATACTATACATTAAATAAATTGTATATAATTCCTTAAATAATTATGAAATCTGTTTAAATTTATTTAACTAATAAGAAAAAGGAATTTCCATTTAATTTTCATTGTGTTAATTTAAATTTTTACATCTAAATTACTTATGAAAGTTTACTAAAGTTTTATATTCTTTGACTAAAAATTAAATTTAATTTTGTGCTCTGTTTTTATAAACTTTACTTTATTTTTATAAATTATGAGTATTTTTGTTGTTATAGAAAAAATTATATATATATATATTTATTTAAAGTTTATTTTATAATGTATGATGCATAAAGATTTTTGATATCTTAAGAATTAGTTTAACTCTAATTAAAATAAAAAGAAAAAAATTAAAATTTTTATAGATGGGGTATGAACCCATTAGCTTAATTAGCTTATCTTTTTTATTTAAATTAAAGTAATAATAAATAATTTTTTTAAAATTAATTTTAAAAGTTTGATTTTAGCTTGATTATTTATTTAATAATTATTTTGCATGTAAATTTTTGTGAGTATTTGATTAATTTTAAAAAAATTATTTATTATTTATATTTGCAGCATTTAATTTTAATAATTAAATAATTTTAGAATTATTAATTATTTTAATATAGGCAAAAATTGTGCCAGCAGCTGCGGTTAAACAATTTATGTAATTAAATATTATTAATTTATAAATTTATTATATAAATTAATTTTATATTTTTTATAATTAGGTGAAATTATTTATTAAAATTTATTATTAAATTTGAAATATTATTTAATTTATGAAATCTAATTAATAAACTAGGATTAGATACCCTATTATTTTAGAATTAAATTTTATAATTTAAGGATTAATAGTTATGTTCTTTAAACTTAAAAAAATTGGCGGTATTTAAATCTAATTAGGGGAATTTGTTTTTTAATTGATAATCCTCAAGGTACCTTACTTTAATTATAAATTTGTTTATTGTCGTTAACAAAATATTTTTAAAGAATTATAAATTTTTAAAAATTATAAAAATAATTTATTTCAGATCATAGTGCAGTTATATTAAAGTTAGAATGAATTACAATGAAATTTATTTATATGAATTTATAGTTGAAAAATTATAATGAAAGTGGACTTAATAGTAAAATTAAATTATGAGTATATTAATTTGAATTAAGAATTAAATGTGTACATATTGCCCGTCACTCTCATTTTAAAATGAGATAAGTCGTAACAAAGTAAGTGTATTGGAAAATGTACTTAGTAAGTCAAATTAAATCTTAAATTAAAGTATTTTATTTACAATAAAAAGATTATTGTGTAATTCAATATAATTTGATTTAATAATAAGATTATTTATTTTTTTTGTTTATTTTATATTTTATAATTTAATTATAATTATTTTTTATTGTTTGAGTATATTTTATAGAAAAAATTTTTAGAATTATAGTTTAATATTATTGTAAAAGAATTTTGAAATATTATGAAATTTATTTAATTAAAAGTAATATTTAATTTATGTACCTTGTGTATCAGGGTTTATTAAAATTATTTCAATTAAATTGAATTTTTCTAATTTAAAAGATCTAAATATTTATGAAATTTTTATTGTATCATTAATATTTTAAATTAATATTTAGTAATGAAATGTTATTCGTTTTTAAAGTTATTTAATTTTTTAATAAATAAATTTAATTTATATATTAATTTTTGAATTAATAATTTTTTATTATTATTTTATTTTAATATTTATATTTTAGGGGATAAGCTTTAAAATAAATTATTATAATATTTATTTTTAAATTATGTATTAATATATTGTAGTCTTAAAAATAGATTTTATATAAAAATGTTTTAATTTATTATTGATTTTATAAAATTTAATTTTAATTTAATTTTTTATTAAAATTTTTAATTAAATAAATTTATTTAATTAAAGATGATAAAATTAGTAAATTTATTTATTTATAAATAAAAATTATTTGTTAGGTTAATTTAAGGAATTCGGCAAAAATTTATATTTGCTTGTTTAACAAAAACATCGTTTTTTGAATATAATTTAAAATCTGATCTGCTCAATGAATTTAAAGTTTAAATAGCCGCAGTATTTTGACTGTGCAAAGGTAGCATAATAATTAGTCTTTTAATTGAAGGCTGGAATGAAAGATTTGACAAGATATAAACTGTCTTAATTTAAATTTAATTGAATTTAATTTTTAAGTTAAAAAGCTTAAATTTATTTAAAGGACGAGAAGACCCTATAGAGTTTTATAATTTATTAAATTTGATAATTTAAATTTTATTTTAAATTTGATAAATTATTTTGTTGGGGTGATAGGAAAATTTAATAAACTTTTTTATAAATTTTACATTTATTTATGAATTTTTGATCCTGAATTTTTGGATTAATAGATTAAATTACCTTAGGGATAACAGCGTAATTTTTTTTAGAGTTCTTATCGATTTAAAAGATTGCGACCTCGATGTTGGATTAAAATTTAATTTAGGTGAAGAAGCTTAAAATTTAGGTCTGTTCGACCTTTAAAATTTTACATGATCTGAGTTCAAACCGGTGTAAGCCAGGTTGGATTCTATCCTTAAATTTTTATTAAGTTTTTAGTACGAAAGGAATTAAATTTAAATTTGTAATTTATATAATTGATTAAAATTAAAATTTTTGACTATTTTGGCAGATTATTGTAATAAATTTAGAATTTATTTAAGTATAATTAATTTATACATATAGTAATTAATTTAAATGAGTTATTTTTGAGAATTTTAAGATTTTTTATTTTATTAATTATAATTTTAATTGGAGTTGCGTTTTTAACTTTATTTGAACGTAAGATTTTAGGTTATATTCAAATTCGTAAGGGACCTAATAAAGTTATATTTATAGGGATTTTACAGCCTTTTTGTGATGCTATTAAATTATTTTCTAAAGAACAAATGTTTCCTTTAGTATCAAATTATTATCCTTATTATATTTCTCCTATTTTTAGTTTATTTTTATCTTTAATTTTATGAATAGTTATACCGTATTTTACTAATATAAATTCTTTTAATTTAAGGATTTTATTTTTTTTATGTTGTACTAGAATTAGAGTTTATTCTATTATAATTTCTGGTTGATCTTCTAATTCTAAATATTCTATATTAGGTGGTTTACGTTCTGTAGCTCAAACAATTTCTTATGAAGTTAGAATATTAATTATTATATTATTTTTTATTTTTTTGATTGAAAGATTTAGATTTTTAGATTTTTATAAATTTCAATTAAATTTTTGATTTATTTTTATTATATTTCCTTTAGTTGTTGTTTGGTTTATTATTTGTTTAGCTGAAACTAATCGTACTCCTTTTGATTTTTCTGAAGGAGAATCAGAATTAGTTTCTGGATTTAATGTTGAATATGGAAGAGGGGGATTTGCTTTAATTTTTATGGCAGAATATTCGAGAATTTTATTTATAAGAATATTATGTATATTAATATTTGTTGGTGGAAATTTATTTAATTTATTTTTTTATATTGGATTAGTATTTTTTTCTTTTTTATTTATTTTAATTCGGGGCACTTTACCTCGTTTACGTTATGATAAATTAATAATAATAGCTTGAAAAAGATTTTTACCTGTTTCATTGAATTTTTTATTTTTTATTTTAATATTAAAATTTTTTATTTTTAATTTATTAGTTTAAATATTAAGTAAATCAATAAAAGATTAAACTTTTTTTATATGTTTTCAAAACATATACTTATTTCAAGTTCATTGATTATATAATTATATATATATATATATATATAAATTATTATTATTGTTATTTTAAAATTAAATCTCAAATTTTTCTAAAAATTGGATTAATAATAAAGTATAAAAAATATAAAAATGTAATAATTTGTCCAATAATAATAAAAGGATCTTCTACTGGATTAGCTCCAATTCATGTTAATATAATTACGATTGAGATAAATCTTCAAAATAGTATTTGATTAATTGGATAAAATGATATTCTTTTAAAATTTTTTAAGTGATAAAAAGGTAAAATTATTAATATTATAATTGATATGAAAAGTGCAATTACCCCCCCTAATTTATTTGGGATTGATCGTAAAATAGCATATGCAAATAAAAAATATCATTCTGGTTTAATATGTAAAGGGGTAACTATAGGGTTAGCTTTGATAAAATTATCAGGATCTCCTAGATAAAATGGGTTATATAAAATTAATCTTATTAAAATAAATAATATAATAATAAATCCGATAATATCTTTAAAGGTAAAATAAGGGTGAAATGGGATTTTATCTAAATTTCTGTTTGTTCCTAAAGGATTTCTAGACCCTGTAGAATGTAATATTAATAAATGGATTATTACTAATCCTAAAATAATAAATGGGATAATAAAATGAAATGAAAAAAATCGAGTTAATGTGGGATTATTAACAGAAAATCCCCCCCATAGTCATTGAACTAAATCTTGACCGATATATGGAATAGCTGAAAGTAAATTTGTAATTACTGTTGCTCCTCAAAATGATATTTGTCCCCATGGTAAAACATATCCTATAAAAGCAGCTGCTATTACTATAAATAAGATTAGTGTACCTGTAATTCATGTGTTTAAAAAATGGTAAGATCCAAAATAAATTCCTCGTCCAATATGAAGATAAATACAAATAAAAAAAAATGATGCTCCATTTGCATGTATTAATCGTATGATTCATCCATTATTTACATCACGACAAATATGAATAACACTAGAAAATGCTAATTCGATATTAGCTGAATAATGTATTGATAGGAAAATTCCTGTAATTAATTGAATAATTAAACATAATCCTAATAAAGATCCGAAGTTTCATATTGATGTAATATTAGATGGTGTTGGTAAATTAATTAATGAATTATTTAAAATATTTATAATTATGTTATTTTTTTTGTTCATTAATATTTTAAATTTTTCGTAGAGGTCCTTTATTAATATTAATAATCTTTACTACAATAAAAAGCGTTAATAAAAGGTAATTAATTATTATTAATAAAATTTTATAATTAGGAGTAAAAAATATTTTTTTTAAATAATGTTTTGTTGTAAAATTTATTTCTAAATCTAGGTTACTTATATTTAAAAAATCTAGATGTCAATTTATATTATTATTGAAAATAAAATAAATTAATCTTATTAATAAAATAATATTAATAAAAATTAATTTTTTATTAAATTTAAATTTTAAATTTGAGGTTAATCTTGTAATATAAATGAATAAAATTAATATTCCTCCTAATATAATTAAAAATAAAATATATGAAAATCATGAATTAAATGCGTTTAAATTAGAATTTAATGAGATTAATAAAGTTTGTGCTAGTAAAGTTAATCCTATAGATAGGGGTGTTTTACAAAATAAAAAATTAATTCTATTTAAAAATATAATTAGTATTAAAATTTTTGTTATCCAGAAAATAGTTTATATAAAATATTAATTTTGGGAATTAAAGAAAAGTTAATTAATTTTTTTCTGAAGTTTTAAAAGAATTTACTTATTTTTGATTTACAAAATCAATATTTTTGTTTAAATTATTAAAACTAATTTATATAATAAATTTATTAAATTTTATTTTTTTAATTGGTATATTAAGATTGACAATAAGGCGTTTTCATTTATTAATGATTTTATTAAGATTGGAATTTGTTATTTTAATTTTATTTTATACAATAATTGTTTATTTAAGAATACATGGTATAGAATTATACTTTAGAATATTTTTTTTAACATTTAGAGTATGTGAGGGGGTATTAGGATTATCTATTTTAATTTTAATAATTCGATTTAATGGAAATGATTATTTTCAAGTTTTAAATTTATTATAATAATGATAAAAATTTTATTTTTTTTAGTTTTTTTAATTCCTTTAAGATTTAAATTAAATTTTTGAATATTTCAAATTTTTTTTTTTATTTTAAGTTTTATTTTTATATTTTCAAATCTAATTAAATTTCAAATATTTCATTTGGGGAGATTTTTAGGTTGTGATATTTTATCTTTTGGTTTAATTTTGTTAACATTTTGAATTGCTTCATTAATATTTATATCTAGATCTTTAGTTTATGAATTAAATTTATTTAAATCTTATTTTATTTTAATTATTTTATTTATAATATTATTTTTGTTCCTATCTTTTAGAGTAGTTGACTTATTAATATTTTATTTATTTTTTGAAAGAAGAATAATTCCCGTATTATTTTTAATTTTTGGTTGGGGGTTTCAATTAGATCGAATTCAAGCAAGATTTTACTTATTATTTTATACTTTATTTGCTTCTCTTCCTTTATTAATTTCTATTATTTATGTTTATTATAATCAGTTTTCTTTATGTTTATATTTATATTCTGAGGGTATCATTCTTTTATCTTTAAATTATTTATATTTATTTATAATTTTATCTTTTTTAGTAAAAATACCTATATTTTTAGTTCATTTGTGGTTACCTAAAGCTCATGTTGAAGCTCCAATTTCTGGATCAATAATTTTAGCTGCAATTATATTAAAATTAGGGGGTTACGGTTTATTACGAGTATTTAATATTATAATTAATTTATGTAATAAATTTAATTTTATTTGAGTTAGAATTAGTATAGTTGGGGGTATTATTATTAGTTTAATTTGTTTATACCAAATTGATTTAAAATCTTTAATTGCTTATTCTTCAGTTGCTCATATAAGTATATTATTGGGGGGGTTGATAACTATAATAATTTGAGGAGTAAGAGGTTCTTATTTATTAATAATTTCTCATGGTTTATGTTCATCTGGTTTATTTTGTTTGGTTAATATTATTTATGAACGTTTAGGTAGACGAAGATTATTAATTAATAAAGGTTTAATTAATTTTATACCAAGAATAGCTTTATGATGATTTATATTATGTTCTTCTAATATAGCGGCTCCTCCTTCTTTAAATTTATTGGGAGAAATTATATTAATTAATAGTTTAATTAGATGAAGAAGATTAGTTATGATTTTATTAATTTTTTTAACTTTTTTTAGAGCTGCTTATTCTTTATATTTGTATTCTTTTACTCAACATGGTAATTATAATATTTCTGTTTATTCTTTTTCTTACGGTTATTTACGTGAATTTATTTTATTAATATTACATTGAATTCCTTTAAATTTATTTATTTTAAATAGAGAAATATTTATTTTATGAATTTAATTATTTATATTTTTTATTTTTAATATATATATATATATATATATATATATACTTAAATAGTTTAATTAAAACATTGATTTGTGGTGTCAAAAATATAAAAAAAAAATTATTTTAGGTTATTAATTTAAGAATTATTTTATTTTTTTTTTTATTTATTTTTAGAATTTATATATTTATGATAGGTTTTGTTTTTGTTTTATTTAATTTAATTTATTTTATTGAATATAATATTATTATGATTAATTCATGTTCAGTTGTTATAACAATTTTGTTAGATTGAAAATCTTTATTTTTTATAGGAACAGTTTTATTTATTTCTTCTTTTATTTTATTTTATAGAAAAAATTATATAGCTAGAGATTTAATGTTTAATCGTTTTATTTTATTAATATTAATATTTATTATTTCTATAATTTTATTAATTATTAGTCCTAATTTAATTAGAATTTTATTAGGATGGGATGGGTTAGGATTAATTTCTTATTGTTTAGTTATTTATTTTCAAAATTCAAAATCTTATAATGCTGGTATAATTACTGTACTTTCAAATCGAATTGGTGATGTTGCTTTATTAATATCAATTGCTTGATTAATAAATTATGGTTCTTGAAATTATATTTTTTATGTTGATTTTTTAATAAATAATAAAATTATAGATTTTATTTGTTTGTTAATTATTATTGCTGCTTTTACTAAAAGAGCTCAGATTCCTTTTTCTTCTTGGTTACCTGCTGCAATAGCAGCTCCAACCCCTGTATCTTCTTTGGTACATTCTTCTACTTTAGTTACTGCAGGGGTTTATTTGTTGATTCGATTTGAAAGTTTATTTCATGATATAAAAATTAAGTTTTTATTTTTATTAATTTCTAGATTAACTATACTTATATCAGGTTTAAGAGCAAACTTTGAATTTGATTTAAAAAAAATTATTGCTTTATCTACTTTAAGTCAATTAGGTATAATAATAAGAATTTTATTTTTGGGATTTAGAGAATTAGCTTTTTTTCATTTATTAATACATGCTTTTTTTAAGGCATTATTATTTATATGCGCAGGAGTTTTAATTCATAGAATATTTGATGTGCAAGATATTCGTATAATAGGATCAATTTGTATTCAAATACCATTAGTTTCAGTATGTTTTAATTTTTCAAATTTAGCTTTATGTGGTTTTCCATTTTTATCAGGATTTTATTCTAAGGATTTAATTTTAGAAATAATAATAATAATAAATTTTAATTTATTAATTGTAGTTATTTTATTATTTTCTTCATTATTAACTGTTAGTTATACTTTTCGTTTAATTTATTTTTCTATAATTGGAACTTTTAAGATATTTTCTTTAAATTTATTTAATGATTTTTTTAGAGAATTAAATAAGAGATTATTAGGTTTAATTATTATAGTAATATTTAGAGGTAGATTAATAAGATGAATTTTATTTCCTTTACCTTTAATAATTTGTTTACCTTTATATTTAAAATTAGTTCCTTTATATTTAATTATAGGGGGTATTTTTATAGGATATTATTTTTATTCTTTAAGATTAAAATTAATAAAGGTTAATTTTTATAATTTTATTATATTTTTTAGTACAATGTGATTTTTGCCAGTTATTTCTACTTACGGTATAATTAAAAATTTTATATTAATTAGAAAATTTTTTGTAATTTATGGTGATCAAGAATGAACTGAATTTTATTTAGGTCAGGGTTATTTAATTTATTTGAGCAAATTTTCTTCTTTATTAGATTTATTATATTTTTATCTAAATAATTTAATTAATTTAATATTAATTTTTTTTTTTTTAATATTTTTTTTAATTTTGAATTGTTTAAATAGCTTAAATTTAAAGTATATTATTGAAGATAATATGATGATTAAAAAAATCTTTAAACAAAATAATTTATTTAATATTTATAAAGAAATTTTCTTATTTTTATAATGAAAATATAATGTTTTATTTGTAAACTATATAAATAAATATAAGAAATATAAACGAAATTAAATCGTTAAAATAAAAAGTTAGAAGCTTTTATTTGAATCTTCATATTTCTTTAATTGGAAAATTTTTATTTTCAATTTTATTATTAACATTAATATGCCTCTTTTTGGCTTCAATTAAATAAGTCAGAGTTAATAAATTAACTATAATTTCAGGTCGAAACTGAATATAAATTTTATTTCAGACTTTAAGATAAATTAATAAAATTAATAATTTTTGATTGCAATTCAAATGTTATAATTAACTATTATCCTGATTAAATTATAATCAATTTAATGCCCCAAATTTTCATTCATATAAAGTTCCAATAATTAAAATAAAAATAAAATATCTTGATGTTAAAATTCAAAGTTTAATGTTTGAAATAGATAAAGTTACTACAATGGGTAGTATTAAAGTGATTTCTACATCAAAAATTAAAAAAATTACTGCAATTAAAAAAAATCGAATAGAAAATGATATACGGGCTATACCTAAGGGATCAAACCCACATTCAAATGGTGAATTTTTTTCTCGATCATATAATCTTTTTTTTGATAAAATAGATGCAATTATTATGATAATAAATGATAATAAAAAGGTAATTAAAATTGTTAATAAATTTAATTTAATTATTTATACTAAAATTTAGACTTTTTGATTGGAAATCAATTATACTGATTTATATTATATAAATATTAATAAAATATTATTTTTTTATTTTCCTCATCAATAAATAGAAATATATAAAAAAAGTCAAACTACATCAACAAAATGTCAATATCATGCGGCAGCTTCAAATCCAAAATGATGAAACAATGAAAAATGATTTTTTCTTAATCGAACTAAATTAATAAATAAGAAAGTTGTTCCAATTAAAACATGAAGACCATGAAACCCTGTTGCTATAAAAAATGTAGATCCATAAATTGAATCTGCAATAGAAAAAGGAGCTTCATTATATTCATACCCTTGAAGAATAGTAAATAAAATTCCTAAAAGTACAGTGATTATTAAACTTTTTAAAGCTTCTTTTTTATTATTATTTATAATACTATGATGAGATCATGTAATAGTAAAACCTGATGTAATTAGAATGATTGTGTTTAATAACGGTACATGTATTGGGTTAAATGGATTAATTCCTTTAGGGGGTCAAATTCTACCAATTTCAATATTTGGGGAAAGTGATCTATGAAAAAATGCTCAAAAAAAAGATATAAAAAAAAGAATTTCAGAAATAATAAAAAGAATTATTCCTCATCGTATTCCATTAGTAACAAAAGTTGTATGATTACCTTGATAAGTTCTCTCTCGAACAATATCTCGTCATCATTGGAATATAATTAATAGGGTTAAAAAAATTCCTACTAAAATTAAATTATAATTATTATAATGGAATCATTTAATTGAACCTATTAATAAAATTATAGTTCTTAATGAACTTAATAAAGGTCATGGTCTATAATCTACTAAATGAAAGGGGTGGTTATTTTTTGACATAATTTACTTCTCTAGAATATAAAGTTGTTAAAATTATAAAAACATAAGCTTGAATAATTGCTACTGCTGATTCTAAAATTAGTAAAAGAAATTGAGTAATAATTAGTAAGTAAATATATGATGTTTCTATATAAATTCCTATTCTTCTTAATAAAGTTATTAATAAATGACCTGCAATTATATTAGCTGTTAATCGAACAGATAAAGTTAAAGCTCGAATTATATTTCTAATTGATTCAATTAGTACTATAAAAGGTATTAAAATTGAGGGTGTATTTTGTGGTACTAAATGAGTAAACATATGATTAGTTTTATTAATTCATCCATATAATATAAATCTTAATCATAAAGGTAGAGCTAAAGTAGCTGTTAATCTTAAATGTCTAGTTCTTGTAAAAATATACGGGAATAATCCTAAAAAATTATTAAAAATAATGAATATAAATAACGAAGAAAAAATTATTGTATTTCCTTTATTAATAAAATTTTTTAAAAGAGGTTTTAATTCATTATGAATATTAATTAAGATTTTTATTCAAATTAATTTTATTCGTGATGAAATTAATCAAAAAGATCTTGGTAAAAATATAAAAATTATTAATGATCTAATTCAATTTAAAGATAAATTTATAATACTACATATAGGATCAAAAATAGAAAATAAGTTTATTATCATTTTCAAGATAAAATTTTATTTGTTTTATTTAATTTAATAAATTTATTTAGTTTTAAATTTATGATAGAATAGTAATTTAATAAAATAATTAAATAAAAAATAATTATAAAGTAAATATATTGATTTAATCAATCTATTGGGAATATTTGAGGGATAAAAGAATATTAGATTATTTTCTAACAATTTTAACATGACATATTAATATTTTAATTAAATTAATTCTTTTCATTAAGAGTATTCGTTACTATACTATAATATGATTTAAGAGATCATTACTTTCTTTCAGTCACTTAATGATTATTTAAGTATAAAATTAATTAATTAAATTTATTAATTCATTTTAGGAATGAATTTATTGGGATTCTTTCAATTACAATTGGTATAAATCTGTGATTTGCTCCACAAATTTCTGAACATTGACCAAATATTAATCCAGGTCGTTTAATATTTAATCTAATTTGATTTAATCGTCCTGGGATTGCATCAATTTTTTTTCCTAAGGATGGTATGGCTCATGAATGAATTACATCAGTAGATGTAATTAATATACGTATATTTGTATTTAATGGTAAAATTAAATTATTATCTACATCTAGTAAACGAAATGAATTTATTTTAATATTATTTTTTTGGTTTATATAAGATTCAAATTCAATATTTTTAAAATCTGAATATTCATATCTTCAATATCATTGGTGTCCAATTGATTTAATTGTTAAAATAGGATTAGAAACTTCATCTATTAAGTATAAAAGGTGAATTGATGGTATAGCAATAAAAATTAATATAAATATGGGTATAATAGTTCAAATAATTTCAATATTTTGTTTATTTAATAAAAATCGGTTAATAAATATATTAAATAATATAGAAAATATTAAATATAAAATTGATGTAGTAATTAAGATTAAAATAATTATTGAATGATCATGAAAAAAAATTAATTGTTCTATTGATGGGGATAGGGCATCTTGTAAATTGAAATTTATTCATAATGTCATTTTCTAAAAAAAGATAAAATCTTTATAAATGGATCTTAAGACCATTGCATTAATCTGCCATAATAGAAATTATATATATATATATATATATTATATTATATATAAATTAATTTTTAATAATTGATGGAGATTCATTAAATCTATGTTCTGCAGGGGGTAATATTTGATTTCATTCAATAGAAGAATTTATGTTTGATGTAAAGATAATTTGACGTTGAGCTACTATTCTTTCTCAAATAATGAAAATTAAATAAATTGTTCTAATAAATGAAATTAATGATCCAATAGAAGATAAAACATTTCATATTAAATATCTATCTGGATAATCTCTATATCGTCGAGGTATTCCATTTAATCCTAAAAAATGTTGAGGAAAAAATGTTAAATTTACCCCAATAAATATTGTAAAAAAATGAATTTTTAATCATTTATTATTTATTGAAATTCCTGTAAAAAGAGGATATCAATAAACAAATCCTGCTATAATTCCATAAACAGCTCCTATAGATAATACGTAGTGAAAATGTGCAACTACATAATATGTATCATGTAAAATAATATCAACTGATGAATTTGATAATATAATTCCTGTTAATCCTCCTATAGTAAAAAGAAATACAAATCCTAATGTTCATAATATAGATGCATTAAATTTTGTTTGTGATCCGTATAATGTTGCTAACCATCTAAAAATTTTAATTCCTGTAGGAATAGCAATAATTATTGTTACAGCAGTAAAATAAGCTCGGGTATCAACATCTATTCCAATAGTAAATATATGATGTGCTCATACTACAAATCCTAAAAGTCCAATAGATATTATTGCATAAATTATTCCTAATGTACCAAATGTTTCTTTTTTCCCAGATTCTTGGGAGATAATATGTGAAATTACTCCAAATCCTGGTAAAATTAAAATATAAACTTCAGGGTGTCCAAAAAATCAAAATAAATGTTGGTATAAAATTGGGTCTCCTCCTCCTGCAGGGTCAAAAAATGATGTATTTAAATTACGGTCAGTTAATAATATAGTAATTGCTCCTGCTAAAACAGGTAATGAAAGTAATAAAAGTAATGTAGTTAATGAAGTTGCTCAAATAAATAATGGTAATTGATCATATATTATAATTTTAATTTTTATATTAATTATTGTTGAAATAAAATTGATTGCTCCTAAAATTGATGAAATTCCTGCTAAATGAAGAGAAAAAATTGTTAAATCTACAGACGCTCCTGAATGACCTAAATTTCTTGATAGGGGGGGATATACAGTTCATCCTGTTCCTCTTCCTGAATTTACAATTCTTCTTGATAATAAAAAGATAATTGAAGGGGGTAATAATCAAAATCTTATATTATTTAATCGTGGGAAAGCTATATCTGGGGCTCCAAGTATTAATGGAATTAGTCAATTTCCAAATCCTCCAATTATGATTGGTATAACTATAAAAAAAATTATTAAAAATGCATGTGAAGTTACTACAACATTATAAATTTGGTCATCTCCAATTAATGATCCTGGAGTTCCTAGTTCTGTTCGAATAATTATTCTAAATGAAAGTCCCAGTATTCCTGATCAAAATCCGAAAATAAAATATAAAGTTCCAATATTTTTATGATTAGTTGAAAATAATCATTTATTAATTAAGATTTAAAAAAATTTTTATTTTAAGCTTTGAAGGCTTTTAGTTTTATTTAACTTAAAATCTTAATTTATATAATTATTATAGGTAAAATTATTATTAATGTTATAGTAAAATTTATTATTAAAATATAAAATAAATTTTTTATAATATTAGATTTTATTAAAATTCATTTTGATCTTATTTTAGATGTCATTAAAGTTGAAATTAGAGGATTTAAATAATATGTTAGTGTAATCAATGAAAAAAAAATAAGAATTATTCTCTCTAGAATAAGTTGATTTTTTATTATTAATATTAAAATTTTAAATTTAGGTAAAAATCCAATTATAGGTGGGATTCCTCCTATTGAAAGTATTATTAATATTACATTTATTTTATTAAATATATTGTTATTATTATTTTTGAACAATTGATTTAAATAATTAATATTTATATTATTTATTATTAATGAAATAATTAAAATTGAAATTATATAAATAAAAAAATAAAAAATGAAAACATTTATATTTATGAATAATGAAATTATTATTCATGAAATATGATTAATTGATGAATATGCTATAATTAATTTTATTGATGTTTGATTAAGCCCTATAATTGCACCAATAATTGTTGATAAAATAATTGAATAATAAATTAATCATCTTGTTATTGTTAAAGAAATTAATATAATTGGGGCAAGTTTTTGTCAAGTTATTAAAATAAAACAATTTTTTCAATTTATTGATTTAATAATTTTTGGAGTTCATCAATGAAAGGGAGCGGCTCCTATTTTTATTAGTAATCTAAGTTGAATTAAAGTATTTGTTATATTTAATTTTACAAACATTGTTTCCATTTTAAATATTATTACTATAAATATTAATAAACATGATCTTCTTGCTTGTATTATAAAATAAGTTATTATTAAATTAGCAGATTTTATTACTTTATTTTTTATTATTATTAAAGGAATAAATGATATTAAATTGATTTCTATTCCTATTCAAGCACTAATTCATGAAGTTGAATTAATTGTAACTATTGTTCTTGAAATTAAGGTAAATAATAAAATTGTATTTAATCTTGATTGTTCAAGTTGATTATAATAAAATAATTTTTTAAAGTTCATATAAATGAAGGTAAATAAATTTACATTTTTTATTCTATCAAAATAATCCTTTTTATCAGGCACTTCATT